ATTTATTGAATGAACAATTCATAAAAAAAAATGTTTTTATGAGATTCCAGGGAGTCCACAGTTCCTTTCTATGTAAATTGAAAAATCTTGGTTATTGAGATTCATGGGCGATTTGGATTAATATTTAGAGATAGATATTACCTCCCTTTTTTACCTACCCTTTCAAAAAAATTGAAATGATTGAAGTTTTACTATTTGGAATCGTGTTAGGCCTAATTCCGATTACTTTGGCTGGATTATTCGTAACTGCATATTTGCAATACAGACGCGGTGATCAGTTGGACATTTAATTAAGTAACATCTCTTTTTTAATTTTAATTTAAATAACATCTCTGTTTTTGATTGACCTCCTGCGGATTAAAGAAAGGAGGGGGTCAAATTCAGGTTGCTGCTCAAATTAGTTCAAGTTAGTAAAGTTATTTCATTGTAATTAGACCTAAGAAGAACGGAATCACGCTCTGTAGGATTTGAACCTACGACATCGGGTTTTGGAGACCCGCGTTCTACCGAACTGAACTAAGAGCGCTTTCTTATAACAATATAAAAGACCTTTTATATTAAAAAAATATAAATAAAGGAATTTATTTTTAACCCCCACTATATCTTGCATGCATATAGTATCATAAAGGATTATGTATGCCCAATTTTCATTGATCTCAATTGATCCTTAATTACTGCACATAGAAGAAATAATAGATAGGGATGACAGGATTTGAACCCGTGACATTTTGTACCCAAAACAAACGCGCTACCAAGCTGCGCTACATCCCTTTCAATTGGCTTACAGTGTCATTGTAGAGAATTCCCGTCTTGTTTTCCACATCGTTATTGACCCCAGTGATATACAATTTATTTTGCCATTTCTTCTTTTTCGTCTCATTCTCATATAACATAACATATAATTATATGTTATAAAAGAAGAAAATATTATAATAATTTTATATATCGGTAATGTTCAGAAAGTAAGTAGACGTCTTTTTCTGTTGTAAAGAAAGGAAAATATAATCTACCGGGTCGTTATATATATATCCATTTTAGTTGGGTATTCCGCGTACAAATACAAGTGATCCTTATATGTATCTGATCATATATGTATTACAATAAAAAGGAGGATTTTCAATGCGAGATATAAAAACATATCTCTCTGTGGCACCTGTGTTAAGCACTCTATGGTTCGGGTCTTTAGCAGGTCTATTGATAGAGATAAATCGGTTATTCCCAGATGCGTTGACATTTCCTTTTTTTTCATTCTAGTTAGGTATGAAGAAGATTAGAGATACAATAAATTATTCGTGACTAACCCCCTTTTTTGTTCTTTCTGTCTGTCAGTTTTTTAGGATAAAAAAAGGAAAGAGAAAGAATCAAAGAAGATTCAACCGCAAAGAAACTCGGGTTCAGGCTGAATTAATAAAGGGAGAACAGAAATGGAAATAAGGGTCGAGGACAACAAAAGCATACAAGATACTTAAATGAAATACTCTAGAACTAATTGATAGTTAGAAATCGTTGTATTACTTATTACTTTATTTATTATTTATTTGATTATTTATCGATTGATTTAAATTCAATATTTCAGGATTGGATTTCGAGTTAGCAACTTATTTTTTCTTCTTCGTTTCGGTTTCGGATCGAAAATGGAAGAGTTGAGTTAATCCAAAATAAAAAAGGAGGTTCATGGCAAAGGGTAAAGATGTCAGAGTAAGAGTTATTTTGGAATGTAAAAATTGTGTCCGAAACGATATTAATAAGAAATCGCGGGGCATTTCCAGATATATTACTCAAAAGAATCGACACAATACGCCTAGTCGACTGGAATTGATAAAATTTTGTCCCTGTTGTTACAAGCATACGGTTCATGGGGAGATAAAGAAATAGATAAAGCGTAACGCGTGTGTAACCTCTAACCACTCCAAGGAACAGGAATAAATTACACAATAATTACATAATATAATTAAATAAACTATAAAAAAAACAACCAAATCCTATTTCGGTCGGATCCCAAATTATAATTAAGAATAAGAAATAGGATTTTAAAGATAAGGAATAAACCATGGATAAATCCAAGCGACTTTTTCTTAAATCCAAGCGATCTTTTCGTAGGCGTTTGCCCCCAATTGGGTCGGGGGATCGAATTGATTATAGAAACATGAGTTTAATTAGTCGATTTATTAGTGAACAAGGAAAAATATTATCGAGACGAGTGAATAGATTGACTTTGAAACAACAACGATTAATTACTATTGCTATAAAACAAGCTCGTATTTTATCTTTGTTACCTTTTCTTAATAATGAGAAACAATTTGAGAGAACCGAGTCGGCTCCTAGAACTACAGGTCCTCGAACTAGAAATAAATAGATAGGCCTATTCCTCAATTGCAATTGAATCAAAATTCCAATCCGAACCCCAACTCAGATTTATTTTTTGTTCGAAAAATTAGAGAATCCAGAAACGTGTTCATTAATTTTTTACTATATTTAATTTATCATATTAATTTCTACTCTACCTTCCCGGAGAATGAGCTCCGGGGGCCCTGTTTAAATCTTTCCATGATTTCCAACAAGATCCTTATTTAAGGATCTTGTTGGAAATCATGGAAAGACAATTCGTATTTGATATGGCTATTTGTGCAAGTATTTTACGATTAAGAAGCAACTGCCCCCTGTACAGATCATGTATTGATCTACTATAACTATAGGATACCCTACTCTCACGAATTGCTGCATTTATCCGAGTGATCCACAAACGACGAAAATTTCTCTTTTGCCTGCCCCTATCCCGATGAGCAGAAACCAAGGCTCTCATTTTCTGTTGAATAGTAGTTCGAGTAAGTCTTGAATGAGTCCCCCGAAAGGTTGATGCGAATAAACGAATTTTTGTTCTACGTCTCCGAGCTATATACCCTCGTCTAATTCTGGTCATTGAATCAAATTAAACTTTGATGAATAACTAATTGATTTATTTTCTTTCAGTCATTCTTTTCCCCTTTTCTGGTCTATTAATAACAAAACGGATTCTTCCGATGTATAAATAAAAAAATTCCAATGGCTTTTGCTACTATGACCTTCCCAACCACGATTTTTCCCAGGCATTTAACCTCAAAATAATAAATTGTATTGATACTGGGTATCAACAAAATAGTCAATTTTAATTTTTAGTATAAAGTATCAATAAATAAATAGTAAAGGTAAATGGATAAATAAATAGCGGGTTCCGTCGTTTCTATGGCTGCTTCTTAAACGGTGAGGTCCTCTCTATACACCGGAGCCCCTTCCCCCATTTCATCAATGTTATTAGTAACTTGTACAGTTCACATTCTTTGACTCTACCCATGAATTATCCAGCAATAGGTCTTTTCACAACGAGATCTACCCATACAGTAACGGTATTTAATTACAAAGGTTGGCTAGGTAGCTAACCCTGTTAGTCCGTTCTTGCAAGAGTGGGAGCATAATTCTTTTGCTTCTTAAATACTAGAATACTATTTCCCCCGCTTAATGGATAACCATTTGCTACCAATGGGGAATTGCTTCTCATCTCCAATTGAGGTGATTGGATTTGCACCAATAGAAACCATAAATTTCCTATGCAATCGAGGTTTTTTTATATTTATATATTGAATGGAATTCTTCCATCCTATTCATTGGTACTGGTCATTGATACTGGAAAAATTTTCCCTTTATTTTGTTCCAGCTCATGATCTGAACGAGTCGCACATACACCCTAGTACATGTTCCTCGCCGCTGAGGACATCCCCGAAGAGCGGGGGATTTTGTTACATTTTTTATTGGCTGTCTTGTGTTTCTAATAAGTTGTTTAATAGTTGGCATGCTAAATCGTATATAAAATGGGCTGGTTTAGATCAATCCTAACCAGATAATTATGAATTATTTCTATTTTTTAACTTATTTTACCCCGGTAAGCAGATAAAATCTGAAATTTTGTTTCATTCGAATTATAGTTAAAAATATAATCGCGGATTTACGTGGAATCCCCGGCATTTTCGACCGCTACAAGATCAACAATTCCATGAGCTTGGGCTTCTGTTGCTGACATAAAAACATCCCTTTCCATATCTTCGGATACAACCCATAAGGGGTTGCCCGTTCTTTGTACATAAACCCTTGTGAGGGTTTCGCGGAGTTTCAGCAGTTCTTCCGCTTCTAGGACAAATTCTCCTGCTTGTGCCTCATAAAAAGAACTAGCAGGTTGGTGGATCATTACCCTGATGATATAACATAATTAATGGTTCCTCGATCTCGTACGATCGGACGAAGGAATAACAAGAAGAAAATAAGAATATATATATAATTGAACAACCGTACAGGCATTTTTTTTCATTGCATACGGCTCCACAATGGAATTTACTTTTCCCTTCCGTCGAGCAAAAAGAGAAATAGGATCCATCAGACCCAAATCTTTAAATGATCCATTTACCACCCTTCTTTTCGGGGGAGTTAAAAAATACTATGATGGTTCCGTTGCTTTCTATATTTACCATTTATCTCGTATGTGATTCAGCAATCCCAAAGTTTCTTTTTAAAATGATTTTTTTTTTCATTTTAGTACTCTTTCATAACATAAATATGGGAAAGAGACTTCTGGCGTGAAAACAAAAAAAGTTTGTGACGCTGAAATGAACCCCGGATAGATAAGATCAAATGGGAAATAACTTTTGTCTCATATTACTCGCCCGATACATAATCTCATGTTATGAAAAAACAATAATGGTTTGTTCATATCGAACTCGAAGTGCCATGCTATTATTACTTAATATTATGAATTCTTATTCATATTACATATCGCGAAGGCATAGTCTTCTTTTTTTCTATAAAATAAAAAACTCATTGGCGCCAAGCGTGAGGGAATGCTATACGTTTGGTAATTTCTCCTCCGACCAGGATCAAAGATCCCATTGAAGCGGCTAATCCCATGCATATTGTATGTATATCTGGTGGCACAAATTGCATAGTATCATAAATTGCTACTCCGGGTATTACCCACCCGCCGGGAGAGTTTATAAACAAATAAAGATCCCTGGTCTCATCCTCTATACTGAGATATACCATGAGACCGATAAGTTGGTTTGAGATCTCGCTATCAACCGTTTGGCCTAAAAAAAGTAATCTTTCTCGATGAAGTCGGTTGATTAGGACAAAATTTTATCCCTTAGGAACCGTACACGCACCTTTGGGTGCATACGGTTCAAAAAAAATTGCGAAAAGAAAAAAGAATCAATGTGTTGATTCCAGCCCACCTTCTTTTTTATAGTTTTATAGTAGGACTTTTCTACCTCCTAATGAAGGGGCTTTTTATTCTATTTTTTTAAGAAAGATTATTTTTTGCTCACCGCTCCGTAAAAAAGAAAAGAATCCACTAAACTTATCGAATTAACCTCTCATTGATGTATTGTTTTATCGAAATCCAATCCAAATTACGATGTAATTTTCTTGTTCCTGAATGGGCCTCCTCAATTATTTTAGGTTTATGTTCTACTCCGGGTAAAGATCTGCCCGATTTCAATTTGCACATATAGGACAAATGATCCCAATACCACTTTTTTGGTACGACTTTTTTCAATTCATTTCATGCCTTTCTTACGACAAATATTCGATGTAGTCATCATATTATTTCATTGATTGGCAGTTTGAGATCACTCATATGCTATAAGTAATAACTTATGATAAAAGTAGTAATCATACATATATTACCAATTGGGTATTTTCTGAACGGAGCCTGGATACTTAATTTTATTGGTCCAACTAAGCCAACCATAAATTTTTAGAATTGTGATAATATTAATATGGATCTCGGCCCCCTAAAAAATGGATCTAATTGTACTTCACGCTCCAAATTATTGATGGTTCAGGCAATCTTTTTTGGGCGAAATAGGGGGTATCTCGATCGGGGGAGAGAACGGGGAAATCCCATATGGCCCGATATGTCTGACAAGCCGCACTATACGTCAACCCAAACTGCATCTTCCTCTCCAGGACTCCGAAAAGGTACTTTTGGAACACCAATAGGCATCAACTGAAAGAAAGGGGCGTTAAGTACTATATTTTACTTTGATGTGGAAACGTAATGTCGTTCGTATTTTATCCCTAGATTGGAAAGTTCATAGAGTAAGACGAAATGAATAAAATAAATTATTACGAATGGGCCGGGCTGGCTGTTCCGGATGATGAACAAGTATCTACGCATTCGCTCATAGAAAATGGGACCAATCCCCCCATTGCGTATTGGTACTTATCGGGTATAGAATAGATCTGCTTATCTTTGTTCCTACGAACAGAATTGTTCCATTATTACCAACGAAATGGAATTAAATAAATATTAACCCTTGCTCCGAAATAATCCACTGAAAGGGAGAGGTCTATAGAATAGTCTTTTCCAATGCGATAAAGTTACATAGTGTCTATTTTTCTTTGATAAAGGGGTATTTCCATGGGTTTGCCTTGGTATCGTGTTCATACCGTCGTATTGAATGATCCCGGTCGGTTGCTTGCTGTACATATAATGCATACAGCTCTCGTTTCTGGTTGGGCCGGTTCAATGGCTCTATACGAATTAGCCGTTTTTGATCCCTCTGATCCCGTTCTTGATCCAATGTGGAGACAAGGTATGTTCGTTATACCCTTCATGACTCGTTTAGGAATAACCAATTCATGGGGCGGTTGGAGTATCACAGGAGGGGCTATAACGAATCCGGGTATTTGGAGTTACGAAGGTGTAGCCGGGGCACATATTTTGTTTTCTGGTTTGTGCTTCTTGGCAGCTATCTGGCATTGGGTATATTGGGATCTAGAAATATTCTGTGATGAACGTACAGGAAAACCTTCTTTGGATTTGCCCAAGATCTTTGGAATTCATTTATTTCTCTCAGGATTAGCTTGCTTTGGGTTTGGTGCATTTCATGTAACAGGCTTGTATGGTCCGGGAATATGGGTGTCTGATCCTTATGGACTAACCGGAAAAGTACAATCTGTAAATCCTGCGTGGGGGGTAGAAGGTTTTGATCCTTTTGTTCCGGGAGGAATAGCCTCTCATCATATTGCAGCAGGTACATTGGGCATATTAGCGGGCCTATTCCATCTGAGTGTCCGTCCGCCCCAACGTCTATATAAAGGATTACGTATGGGTAATATTGAAACTGTACTTTCCAGTAGTATCGCTGCTGTATTTTTTGCAGCTTTTGTTGTTGCTGGGACTATGTGGTATGGCTCCGCAACTACCCCGATCGAATTATTTGGTCCCACCCGTTATCAATGGGATCAAGGATACTTCCAGCAAGAAATATATCGAAGGGTTGGTACCGGACTAGCCGAAAATCAGAGTTTATCAGAAGCTTGGTCTAAAATTCCCGAAAAATTAGCTTTTTATGATTACATTGGCAATAATCCAGCAAAAGGGGGATTATTTAGAGCGGGCTCGATGGACAACGGGGATGGAATAGCTGTTGGATGGTTAGGACATCCCATCTTTAGAGATAAAGAAAGGCGTGAGCTTTTTGTACGTCGTATGCCTACTTTTTTTGAAACATTTCCAGTAGTTTTGGTAGATGGAGACGGAATTGTAAGGGCCGATGTTCCTTTTAGAAGGGCAGAATCAAAGTATAGTGTCGAACAAGTAGGAGTAACTGTTGAGTTCTATGGTGGTGAACTCGATGGAGTCAGTTATAGTGATCCTGCTACTGTGAAAAAATATGCTAGACGTGCTCAATTGGGTGAAATTTTTGAATTAGATCGTGCTACTTTGAAATCCGATGGTGTTTTTCGTAGTAGCCCAAGGGGTTGGTTCACTTTTGGACATGCTTCGTTTGCTTTGCTCTTCTTTTTCGGACACATTTGGCATGGTGCTAGAACCCTGTTCAGAGATGTTTTTGCTGGTATTGACCCAGATTTGGATGCTCAAGTGGAATTTGGAGCATTCCAAAAACTTGGAGATCCAACTACAAGGAGACAAGTAGTCTGATACAACATTGCTCTTGTATCTTTCGCCTCTATTGGATTTTTGTGATTTAACTTTGACATAGAGTACCAGAGAAATCTTGATTTGAATCACCGCCCTTTCTTTGACTCTTGTCCTTTCTTAATCTGGGAGATGCTCCCAAATGAACAGGTGTGGAAGCTATAATTGTAAACCACGATCGAATTTATGGAAGCATTGGTTTATACATTCCTCTTAGTCTCGACTCTAGGAATAATTTTTTTCGCTATATTTTTTCGAGAACCGCCCAAGGTTCCGACTAAAAAGGCGAAATGATTTTTCATTATTTTACATTATCTAAATTGAAGTAAAGCAACAAGACTCCCAATTATGGGAGTCTCGTTGCTTTACTTCAACTAGTCTCCGTGTTCCTCGAATGGATCTCTTAGTTGTTGAGAGGGTTGCCCAAAAGCGGTATATAAGGCGTACCCGGTAAAACTTACAAGTAAACCAGATATAAAGATGGCGACTAGGGTTGCTGTTTCCATTATTATATAATTTAAAGACCACAATGGATCTATGATAAGATCGTTTATTTACAACGGAATGGTATACAAAGTCAACCGATCTCAACCAATGCAATAGGATTTATGGCTACACAAACCGTTGAGGGTAGTTCTAGATCTGGTCCAAGACGAACTAATGTAGGGGGTTTATTGAAACCATTGAATTCGGAATATGGGAAAGTAGCTCCTGGGTGGGGAACTACCCCTTTGATGGGGGTCGCAATGGCTCTATTTGCGGTATTCCTATCTATTATTTTGGAGATTTATAATTCTTCCGTTTTACTGGATGGAATTTCAATGAATTAGGTGGTCCATAAAAATAATTAAGTCCCGGCTTTTCAATCAAAAATTAATTACCTAGGACTCGTATTTGTAGGCCATTCTGGCAGTTCGACCGTGGAATTCTTTTGTTTCTGTATTTCCGAAATATGAGTGTGCGACTTGTTAGAATTGATCCTATTGATAGTACAGAGAATGGGTCTGTCATCTTGAGAGAGATGGGTTCTGCCTCGTCGGATATTCATTTTTGTATCTGGAGCACGGAATATACGGAATAAATTAAGAAATATTTGAACTATGATTCATACCTACTATTCAGACCTCGCGACGCGACTGGACTCAAAAACAATTTCAAACATCGCTTTATTTTAATTTTATAATTATAACCCAAAGGGTTTTTCTTACTTAAAAATTCTGTTTATGTTTATTTTGACCAACGGACAAATCAAATGTTTATCTGAATTTTTAGTCATTTCATCTATTAATTGAATAAGTGATGATCAAATGGTTCTTACTCAGAGAACCCTTTGGCCTAGTTTGGGGTTTATTCAATCATCGTGGTTATAGTATGAATCTGAGGTTTCAATCGATTCATAGGGTCTCAACAAGAGAATTCCTATCAATAATAAACAAAAATAAATCCGAATAGTTAGACACAAAATAAATAAAAAAAAAAAAAAATAGGGACTAAAGAAGATTCAAGAGGCCTGTAACTATCAACATGACGAATGAGCTGACTTGATATTTTGGCATTATCATCACAAAGAAGAGCTTGAGGGTTTTACCCCTCTTATCTTCAGAGAAGATTTAATCCGGGGACTAATAATAAGAAGTTTAAAACTTTCTATTACATATCCGTTGCAACCATTATTGGGGTGTTTCTGCTTGAGCTGTACGAGATGAAATTCTCATATACAGTTCTCAGAGGGGGAGTTCCTTGGTTTACCTATCTCAATAAAGTATATGATTGGTTCGAAGAGCGTCTCGAAATTCAGGCGATTGCAGATGATATAACTAGTAAATATGTTCCTCCTCATGTCAACATATTTTATTGTCTAGGGGGGATTACGCTTACTTGTTTTTTAGTACAAGTGGCTACGGGGTTTGCCATGACTTTTTATTATCGTCCGACCGTTACCGAGGCCTTTGCCTCCGTTCAATACATAATGACTGAAGCCAACTTTGGTTGGTTAATCCGATCAGTTCATCGATGGTCGGCAAGTATGAT